CGGGGCCAAAACTCCGGAAATTAGAAATGCCAAAATAGGAATAACACTTGATATTATTAGAAATGCCCAGAAAATATCATATTCGTGAAGCAGAAACATAGAAGCACTCCTATTAATGTGGAATATACCGAATTAGTTGATTCAAATTGGAATTCTCAATTCATCCATAACTGCATTAGTCGAAACAACAATTTTGATCAAACCACATAGTTTCGTTTGTTTACTTGTTGTGGGTCATGTATCGTCTCAAGATTCATCCAACGGAATCCCACTTACACTTACTTCGATTCTATTTAGATATGGTGTAGACATATAATGCTATTATACAAATCAAACTCTCTCCTACCTTGCCTCGGGTTTTCTATCAAACAAAAAAAGGAATTAAGGAATTTTTTTTAAAGAATATTTTAAATAATATGAATTGAAATTGAAATAATATTCAAACAATATTATTCAAATAAGATTAAATGAAATATTAAACATAAATAATTTCAATATTCTATTAATATAATAGAGCCAAAGAGGAGGTCTGGCCCATTTTTTCTCTCTCTCTCTTTTTTTTTTTTTTTCTTAGTGATTTAGAATATAGTCAGTAGTCAGATGTAATAGAATTTCTAGGAATTTCCATCTCGGGATTTATGGTATATTCTACGTGGCTGTGTTGGTGTATTCTTTTCATTAAGATCCGGATAGAGGATTATTGTTTCTATTGATTTGATACGGATACGAAAACGGAATGCATCGACCGATTCGATTCTCTCTCCCTGTCCCAGATTTATACTTAATTGATTTGATTCAATCCATTGAATTGTGAGGAACCCTTACATATAAAAACTCATGGGTTCCTATACCCAAATTAGGAAACTTTGGACCTGTACTACCCCGGCCCCGGCTTTACCCCCGAGTTAGAAGTCTTGAAAGAATCATTTCAGACCCATTTCTAGGACTAAAGATCGTGATTTGGAATGACTCGAAATACTTATTTATTTAATGTAATAATAACACCTAGCAGGACCAACCAACGAGTTAGGTTTCGTGACAACAAAAAACGTTTCTTTTGAAGCAAACCTACAAAATGGGGCATAGTTTAATGGTAGAGTCGGCTGAATCGTAAATGATTTACAGAAGATACTTCGAATGGAATCATGCGTTGTCGAACGATTCGATAGACAAAATCTCCCCATCCCAAAACCAACTCATAGAACATAGAAATAGAAGAGGGTGCGTTGATACATTTAGGACCAATTCATTGTCTCTAAAACAATGAATTGGGATTGTTGTTCTGCCAAAAGGCGATACGTCGGGGGATTCCTAACTCATCCAAGTTCAAATGGGCCCTAATCTTTTTAGATAAAGTCTGCATTGGTAGAATTGGAATGATGAACAAATTGGATTGGGTAGATTGGAATAAAAAAAAGAAGTTATTAAGTATTGTACAGAAAAATGACTACTTGCTTTGCTAAGCCGGTTATACGAAGAAAAGCCTATTGTACAATGAAACTTACCAAAGAGCTTCGTTTTTGAAACTCTGGCTTTTCTACAAATACAAGAACAAGAATAGGTTCTAGATAATGTGACTTACTATTAGATTGAATTTGGATTTGATTTGGTTGGGTCAGGTTGGAGTTTTTCTTGAGCCAGGCTCATGTTATGATTTTGACTTCATAAATTGGCTTGGGTATACCAAAGCAAAGGTGTATCACTAAATCTTGGATCATGGACAAATAAAAGAGGAAAAAGGCCGTATGTCATTCACAGACGAAGATTAATGAAGAAGAATGGGTTTGTTTATCCGAGATTTGAAAATACCGATCCGATTGGATCCATTGGAATAAATTATTGTTTTCAAGCCCCGAGGGATCTCCGTGATCCTGTGGGAATGATTCCATTTCTATGGAACAATCAACCGGCCGGTCACACGCACTAATTAGGAAATGAATACAAAAATGTATAGGGCTATACGGACTCGAACCGTAGACCTTCTCGGTAAAACAGATCAAACTTATTATTATCGAAATGATTCGAACTGTTTCAAAGACCCAACATGCGTTTTTTTTTTTGCATTGGGCTCTTTCATTAACTGATAAAAAGATCGGCTAGTCCACCATATTTTTTCTTGACAGGAAGATAACGAGATGGCTCCATGCGCTCGGATTCATTATTTGAATTCTGATCCGGGAGCAATACCAAAGTGTTTCAAAGAAGGGTTACCCTGACGTAGGTCTGCCTCCGGCCTAGATCAACCTAAGTTAAATGGAGTCTCTATCAATCCGCCCCAAGAGTCAAATATGATACTTAATACACCTTAAAGTTCATAGGACGAAAAGAGGTTATTTTGAGGTCCTTATCCTCATTATGCCTAGCATTGAAGGGACTGGGTATTCACCTTATCAATGATCAAACCAATGATGGGTTCTATTTGGTACCTGAATTGGCACCTGAATCGGACCGAACAAAATATTTGTCAGGCTATTGTTCTCTTGTTCCCTCGAATCCATGG